TTCATCGAACCATACGGATCGACCTAGCAATAATAGAATATATATTCTGTTTACTGAATCGCATAAAATTTTAGCCAACTCGATATATCTATTTCATACGTATGAACGGAGACGAGACGGAGGAATGAAGAGCATTTTCGACGCGAGTTCGAATTTGCGACAGGTACAAATATAAATAATTTGAGAAAATATTCCCGGAAAAAAAATTATGTCACTTACACATATGGAGTCTTGTATAGAATATCAAAATTGATCCAATTTCTACCTATTACTATGATATTATTATCCGATGGGATACCAAAAAAATAAATGGTTGAGATTCAACCTCCTCTCTATAAATGAGATCTATAAACGAGATAAAGACAGAATAATCAGAAGTAGTATAGAGTTTCCTTTTTTTTTACACACTAAATTTCATGTTCAAAAAAGAATTCGCGGATTCTTTTTGGTAGTGGGTGGAATTTATAGAATACGATTGAATTGCGTAATATAAATATACTAAGAATAGTATTGTATTTATTAAGTACATGCCGATACGGCTATCTATCCACATATCACACCTTTTCTTGTAATTTCATTTAGGGGGGGCAACATGGGTCACACTCCATCAAAATTCGTATTTTCTATTCAATATATTCAATGAAAAATTGAAACACGATGATTCTCTATAGGGATATGTACATTAAGAGAGAGGCCCGGCTCGGTATCCGGGTAACAATAACAATTTCTGTTCTGGGGTTTACATATACACATATATGTTGTTATAATTGATAATTGAAATTGAAAAGGATTGATTATTGAAAAAAATGTGATTAGTCATCAATCAATTTTATTTTCTTTTGCCATTCAAGGAAACAAAATTTCAGTGGAGATAAAAATTGAGGAACCGTTCACTAATTCAAAGTAAATTGTTAATGGTTCCAATTTGCCCTGAATTTTTCAGTCTGTCGTCGGAAATCCATTTTTTCTACTCTCAATAGAAAAGAGAAGGGAAATTTTTAAGTGATGTATATTTTGAGATACAATCAATCGAAGAGAATAATATAAACTAGATCCAATAAAAAATCAAAAATAGGAATAAAAAAAGGATAAGTACAACGGGATTCAAGATAAAAAAAAAAAGCAAAAAAGGGTTAGTAATAGAATATGGATAATATTTTTAGCCATTTTGGATCCAATTTGGCGGCATGGCCAAGTGGTAAGGCGGGGGACTGCAAATCCTTTATCCCCAGTTCAAATCCGGGTGTCGCCTGATCAACAAAAGATTTTTTATTTCTTATCCTGCCGATCTAATTCGATGAATTCTTGCGGAGCAAGAAGCAGAGGCAAAGGACTAAGCGGGCGTGTCAATACTAAATTTTTATAACCCATAGCATAGGTTTTAGAAAAGACTGTCATTTTTTTCTCAAAATCTGGGTAATGAAACAACTCTCACTTATTAATTTAATGATTGGTTCGGGTCATTTATTTTATTTTTCAATTGAATCAAATAAATGGTGAGAGTCAATTCGGGAATTCAGAACTAAGGTCAGAAATCTCGGTATACAAAGGTTCCTAAGAGGCACTCCGTTTTTGCTACTAGAATTGAAGAAGAGATTATACGAAAGACTATCATATCAAAATCTCTTACTCTTAAACTACTACCCTTATTAAAGTAGTGTCTCGCGACTCTATCGGGTATTAAATTAGATCGGATACGATGATAGGAAATCAATTTAGGAGTTGTGGAAAGGCCCGAGGATATTTTGTATCCAGACTCACGAGAGGCTATGAGTGCTCAGACATGCAATCAGAATGGTTGGTCTACTCTTATAGAGTAAAGGTCAAAGTTGAAAAAAAAAAGAATCTATGTAGTAATAGTGGCGGTGGGTTTTCCCGATTCTTTCACAGAAAGAAAGACAGTAAGCTTAGATCAAATAGGAAATAGAGGTATCTGATAGATAGTTATCTATCTTGATGGTATATTTATTTTTATGTTTTTGCTTAGTAAAGAAAGGTATTAAAACAAACAAAACAATAGGTCTTACTATTCTTACATGCTCCATTAGAAGCATTCCTTTGATATTTCCAAAGAAAGGGCGGGTGTATCATCGTATTTGTACTTAATGCTTCCTGATTCTACCGGAAATCAAAAAATATTGAAACTTGTTACGAGTGTATTCATTGAATTGGTTTGGTTCATCAATAGTCTTAAGTCAAAATCCTATTTTGACTCTGTGCCATTGATTCCACTATGATTATTAATCAATAATAGAATAATTCCTTCATAGAAATAGGGGACATAATTCACATGGATATAGTAAGTCTTGCTTGGGCTGCTTTAATGGTAGTCTTTACATTTTCCCTTTCACTTGTAGTATGGGGAAGGAGTGGACTCTAGGGCTGGGGCACTACTAATACTAATTGAGTAATCGATTGAGCAATCGAACTGGATCAATTCTTTATTGATCGTTTTGCGAAGCCTTAAAAAAAAATGTCTTCAAAATTGTACTGGAATACA